CCACGACATTTGCACATTTAGATGCTACTACCGTATTATCAAGAGGATTAGCTGCCAAAGGTATTTATCCAGCAGTAGATCCCTTGGATTCAACGTCAACTATGTTACAACCTCGGATCGTTGGCGAGGAACATTATGAAACTGCGCAAAGGGTTAAGCAAACTTCACAACGTTACAAAGAACTTCAGGACATTATAGCTATCCTTGGGTTGGACGAATTATCCGAAGAAGATCGTTTAACTGTAGCAAGAGCACGCAAGATTGAGCGTTTCTTATCACAACCCTTCTTTGTGGCAGAAGTCTTTACTGGTTCTCCGGGGAAATATGTTGGTCTCGCAGAAACAATTCGGGGGTTTCAATTCATCCTTTCCGGAGAATTAGACGGTCTTCCCGAGCAGTCCTTTTATTTGGTGGGTAACATCGATGAAGCTACCGCGAAAGCTATGAACTTAGAAGAGGAGAGCAAATTGAAGAAATGACCTTAAATCTTTGTGTACTGACTCCTAATCGAATGATTTGGGATTCCAAAGTGAAAGAGATTATTTTATCTACTAATAGTGGACAAATTGGGATATTACCAAACCATGCCCCCATTGCCACGGCTGTAGATATAGGTCTTTTGAGAATACGGCTAAACGACCGATGGTTAACGGTGGCTCTTATGGGCGGTTTCGCTAGAATAAGTAATAATGAGATCACCATTTTAGGAAATGGTGCGGAAATGAGTACTGACATTGATCCACAAGAAGCTCAACAAACTCTTGAAATAGCTGAAGCTAACTTGAGTAGAGCTGAGGGTAAGAGACAAGCAATTGAGGCAAATCTAGCTCTCAGACGAGCTAGGACACGAGTAGAAGCTGTCAAAGTGATTTCCTATTAGTAGTCAATACATTCAATATTCAATCAAAATCAAAAGAGTTCTTTATTAGACACTACACACTACATCTTGATTCCACAAATTGAACACAATGAAGTCTAATTTGATTAATCTGATGATAGAACGAAAAAAAGAGGATGGGTAGAAAAACTTATTAGATACCATGGAATCCGGTATCTAATAAGTTCTACCTACTATTGGATTTGAACCAATGACTCCCGCCGTATGAAAGCAATACTCTAACCACTGGGTTAAGTAGGTCATTTATAACCACAAAAAGGGTCTCCATCACTTCGATGGATTATAGGGAAAATATGTTTTCTAAGCAATATAAATCTTTTACCAGTAAACATAAATGGATCAGAGAGTTATCATGTGGAATTATGGGATATCCTTCTTGACAAGAAATTGTCTCTATGTTAAAATGGTTATAACAAGGGCTATAGCTCAGTTAGGTAGAGCACCTCGTTTACACGTGCGCCAATGTTTTTCAAGGGAGCCCATTATGCAATGACCATAATTGATCTTTTTGAGAAGTCGATGTCTTACTCCGTAGATTCGAGAGAACAAGAGAAAAATAGCCTGACAAATTTGGTTTGATCCGGTTCAGGTGCGAATTCCGGTGCCAAATCAAATAGAACCTACCATTGTAAGGTAAATGCTCAGTCCATTCAATGCCAGGCATAATGAGTATAAGGATCTCAAAAGAACCTCTTTTCGTCCTATGAGCTTTGAGGTGTATGAAGTCTCATATTTTACTCTTGCAGCGGAGCGATAGAGACTGCATTTCACTTAGGTTGATCTAGGCCAAAGGCAGACCTAAATAAAGGTCACCCTTCTTTGAAAAACTTTGGTATTGCTCCTAGATCAGGATACAAATAATGAATCAGAGCACATGGAGCCATCTCATTATCTTCTTATCTTCCTCTAAAGAAAAAATATGGTGGACTAACTGATCTTTACATCAGTTGATGAAAGAGCCCAATGCAAAAAAATGCATGTTGGGTCTTTGAAACAGTTCGAATCATTTCGATAATAATCAGTTTTCTCTGTTTTACCGAGAAGGTCTACGGTTCGAGTCCGTATAGCCCTAATACATTCCATTTTTGTTTAGTCAAGAAAATAAACACAATAATTCATTCCAACGGACTGAATTGGTATTTGTCAAATATCGGATAAAATACCCATCTCTCTTCATCCACTTTCATGAATGAATTACATATGATATTTTTCCTCTTTTCCTGTCCATGATCAAAGATTTAACACTCTTTTTTGCTTTGCCAATCCCGGTCAATTTATGAAAGAATCCTGTCTCAAGACTTCAACCTGACCCAACCCAATCCTAAGTCGCCATGGATCTAGGACCTATTCTTTATTGATCTTAAGTCTTTGTAGAAGCCCTATGACTAAGTAGAAGCCCTATGACTAATCATTTTTTGGCGGAACAACAAACCTAAGAGATTCTTTCAATTTGTTTCAAAGATAATGTAGGGATAATTCATTATTCCTAAATACATCAATGTTCCTTCTTCTATATTCTTATATTCTAAATTCTAAGATAAGAGTTGAGTGGGTTTAGGGATTTTTTTTCATTCCAAAACGCGATTTTAGTACTCTATTTTCATATCATAGAAATCATATCATACATATCATAGAAATAATAGACTAGATTTCTTATTTCTTTTTCTTCTTTTTTTTCATTGAATTGAAAATTCAATTTGTAATTCTTAATTATTGAATTTCTTTCATTTCTTCATTTACTATAAGATAAGAAAGATAAGAGATTCTTTACTTTCACTTTCTATTCTATTCTAATTCTAAGATAGAAGATCAATATGAAATAGAAAAAAGAGAAGTAAGATAAGTCTTTACTTTATAAGCATGAGCTAATTCATAGATCTTTAGGCTTTGATTGCCGAGGAATAGAGACTTTACAAATAAAAACCGAGGATTGGGATTCCATTGCTGTCATTTCATATGTATATGGTTACAATTATTTACGCTCCCAGTGTGCCTATGATGTAGCACCAGGCGGATTTTTAGCTAGTGTGTATCACCTTACGAAAATACAGTATGGTATAGATAAACCAGAAGAGGTATGCATAAAAGTATTTGCTCCCAGGAGTAATCCTCAAACCCCGTCATTTTTCTGGATTTGGAGAAGTGCTGATTTTCAGGAACGGGAATCTTATGATATGTTGGGAATTTCTTATGAGAATCATCCTCGCCTTAAACGTATCTTGATGCCTGAAAGTTGGATAGGCTGGCCCTTACGTAAAGATTATATTACGCCCAATTTCTATGAAATTCAAGATGCTCATTGATTGATAAAAAACCACTTTTTTACTTATACGACACGATTCCAGATTTCATTTCAATTTCAATCAATGAGCATCTTGGCATTCCCCTTTTAGATGAAACAGAGTAACTGGACTTTCATTCGTATTGTGGAGGGAGGGGCTAAAAGAAAAAAAGAAAAAGAGGCTCTCATTGCTATTCCCCAATTGGGAAGATATCATATAATATACATTTCGTATGAGCATAAAAAATAGGATGACTCAAAAGAATTCTGCACCATGAACTTTGTACCGCGCGCATCACTTAGTGGGGATCCCAGAAAGTAACTTGAGCAAGAGTGACAAAAAAAATATGAAATTTGAAAGAAAAGACAGAAGAGACGAAATGAAGAAATGCAAAATGATAAGAATCGGAGTTTCTTTGTACTGTGTCTGAAATACATCCTTTCTATTCCTATCCTTCCACTCTTTTATTGAATCCTTTTAGCTAATCTTTTTTAGCTATTAGATTTGAGATATATACGAAAATTTCACATACTTTTGGAATAAGAAAAGTATGAACAGAGAGGAAAAAAATACAAATGAAAAAGAAAGTAAAGAATATCTATCCCGATCCGTCTCAATGAATTAATTTCATTTGTATTAGGTATGAATATCTATCCGATACATTATTCACGTGTCAGGAACCAGATTTGAACTGGTGACACGAGGATTTTCAGTCCTCTGCTCTACCAACTGAGCTATCCCGACCATTTCCCGTGCATCATCCTAGCAGAATACTTATATCTATGTCAATGAAAAAAAAACTAAAAAATAAAATCTTAACAAATTGGACCTAACCCCTGAATTTCTTAGATCTTCCAAAAGAAGACTTTTTTTGTAAATGTAAGGAAAAATATATGGACTATGAATGATTCAATAACGGAGATTCCTTGAACATATATGTTCATATCGTACTATACAAAACAAATGAGATTGGATTGGAAGAAGATACGAGTATTTCTATTTGGATCCATTTGTGAAAGAACAGAGTGAATGAAATGATAAAGATATTTCATTTTGTTTAAACTGAGCCACTGATGAAAAAAAAAAAAAAAGAAAGAGGATGAGGATAAATAAAGAGCGAGGAAGTAAAATGGGCTTTTTATTGGGGATAGAGGGACTTGAACCCTCACGATTTAAAAATTCGACGGATTTTCCTATTACTATAAATTTCATTGTTGTCGGTATTGACATGTAAAATGGGACTCTCTCTTTATTCTCGTCCGATTAATCTTCAAAAGATCTATCAAACTCTGGAATGAATCATTTTATCACTGAATATTTGAATTCGATTCTTTTTTCAGCTTCAATTGGAATTGATTCACAATAACTCTTCAATTTTTCATAGATTTTTTGATCTCTATGATTCTAATTAATAGAGGGTTTCTATAGGTCCTTATCTCATACTATTACTCTCTTTATATTACTCATATTAAGAGTAATATAAATAAGAAAGAAAGAATATAGAAATAGTATTCTATTATTAGATTCTAGAATAATTAGAATAATAGAATGAAGAAATAGATAGATTCTTAATCTAATTCTTAAGATAATTCTTAAGATAATAGAATATATATAGATTTCTAGAATCTATATTCTATATAGAATATTTCTATTTTCATATATAGAGATACAGAATAGAATTCAATATCAGATTTGGGTTGTGATTAATCGTTTGCTATGTCAGTATGTATACGTACGTATTAGGCGCATATAAGGTTATCCTTTCTGTCATTTCGATAGAAGGTTTTTAGCTACTAACGTAACGTAGTCAATTTCATTCGTTAGAACAGCTTCCATTGAGTCTCTGCACCTATCCCTTTTTATTCTCATTTTCCATCATTTTTTCTCTCAAAAAAAAGATTTGGCTCAGGATTGCCCTTTTTTAGTTCCAGGGTTTCTCTGAATTTGGAAGTTACCACTTAGCAGGTTTCCATACCAAGGCTCAATCCAATCAAGTCCGTAGCGTCTACCAATTTCGCCATATCCCCCTTTCCTTTGAGACAAGAATCCAGTTGTAATTCCATCCACCTCTTTCATTTATCTTGGCACTATTGAATTCATTAGGTAATGATTTCTATATTTCTATATCGAAAAAGTGTATGCTGCTATTTTATTTTTTTGCCCACCCTCTATTCTATCATTTCATCTCTATTGGATGAACCCTATTTGTTTCAATACGAAATGATTCTATCATTGATGTATCCGCAATTCAATACGGATAGATATATCCCACATATATATATATGCCTTTACTCCTCCTTCATTTTTACAGTAATCTTTGGTATAGTGTAACGGTCGATATTCATTCTTTTTTTTTCATTTCGAATTCTAAATTCTAATTTGATTGATATATTGATATTTTATTTTCATATATTCATTTATATATTCATATATATATATATATGAATATTATATGAATAATATGAATATGGATTATATGAATATGGAATTGAATTTCTATTTAGATATCTAATTTATCTAGATCTAAATAGTTTTCTTTTCTATTTTAGAAATAGAATTTTTCTAAATAGAATAGAAAATATATAACTAATAACTAAGAAATAGAAGAAATTGAAATAATCAATAAATGAAATAATAAGAATAATCACTAGGTAATAACTAAGATCCGATAGTTTCCTGTATTCCTATACACTATTGCTCTTATATCCGCCCGCTTAGCTCAGAGGTTAGAGCATCGCATTTGTAATGCGATGGTCATCGGTTCGATTCCGATAGCCGGCTCTTTTTCTTTATCGATTTTTTTCTTTCCATGATTGAAAATCTCTACTCTCGCTTTCTCTAAATGTCGGGTCACCAATCTATTATGTCATGGTAACTTGCAGCTATAGCTATGAATAAAAAAGTTGACTAGAACAATTAGATCTCTACAGAAAAAATTGGAAAACGTAACCTTCGCTTGAATTTCCTAAATTTCCTATATATACAAAAAATCCGAATATTGATAAGATTTATTTGATTCTGTTTTGTAGGACTTTAGTAAATTTCGTTTTGCTTTGCTAATCCTTTAGTTCAGTCTGAATTTATATCTTTTTGTCAAAGAAAAGTGAATCAAAAAGGAGCCTTTATATGTCTCGTTACCGAGGACCTCGTTTCAAAAAAATACGCCGGCTGGGGGCTTTACCGGGACTAACTAGTAAAAGACCCAGATCCAGAAGTGATCTTCAAACCCAATTGCGCTCTGGAAAAAGATCACAATATCGTATTCGTTTAGAAGAGAAACAGAAATTGCGTTTTCATTATGGTCTGACAGAGCAACAATTACTTAAATATGTGCATATTGCTGGAAAAGCCAAAGGGTCAACAGGCCAGGTTTTACTACAACTACTCGAGATGCGTTTGGATAACATCCTTTTTCGATTAGGTATGGCTTCGACCATTCCTGGAGCCAGACAATTAGTTAACCATAGACACATTTTAGTTAATGGTCGTATAGTGGATATACCAAGTTATCGTTGCAAACCCCGAGATATTATTACTACGAAGGATAAAGAAAGATCGAAAGCTCTGATTCAAAATTATCTTGTTTCATCCCCCCACGGGGAATTGCCAAACCATTTGACTATTGACTCCTTACAATATAAAGGATTTGTAAATCAAATAATAGATAGTAAATGGATCGGTCTGAAAATAAATGAGTTGTTGGTCGTAGAATATTATTCCCGTCAGACTTGATTCTAACGAAAATAAAAAAGCAAGGTTCATATCAATCTTGACTCCTTTCGCTGAAGTAAATAGAGTACCCTGTGCCCTGTCTCATTCACGTATCAAAAAAGGATCGGCAATAGGATTCTTTTTCTTTTTTTCAATATCAATACGATATTTCTATTTGTATTTTACCTATCACAGGGATGGATTAGGGCTAGAGAATCTCTATTAAATAAGTAAATGTAAATAAGGGTCTTACCGTTAGAATAATGATATCAATTTTTATTTGATTTGATACATTGTAGTCGGTAACGTTGATGAATGAAAAGAAACGGAGAGAGAGGGATTCGAACCCTCGGTAAACAAAAGTCTACATAGCAGTTCCAATGCTACGCCTTGAACCACTCGGCCATCTCTCCTACAGAATGTTATTCTTGACCAAAACCCGAATGAATAGCGAGTCCTTCATCTTAATTGTAGTACATGTATAACCGCCCGATGGTTCTATAATAAGAAATTTCTTTTCCAATCTCATATTTATCAACAACAACTTCTTTCATCAGCTAACCCATGGAATTCATGAATCATCCGATGAATCTTTCTATTTCAATTGTATGGTGTGTCACATACACGTTATGCAAACAAAAAGGATGTTTATTTGAATTTGATTTTATCATGGAATGATTATTCCATTCTTTTTTGGATCATAACCAAATCAAAACTTCTCGAGTTATCAAAATCCATAGGAAACTTGGTTATTCAACTTAGATGAAATAGTAATAGTCATTGGTATACTACGAAACTGGAATGAAATCTAATCTGATTCAAATATTTCATTTCATCTTTGTCCAAAAGGGGGACACCGCCTTTTTTCCAATTAGTCTGTTTTTATGTTATTTTGTACTGTACAATTCCTTTTTTTGTGGGATCGTTTTCCCCGAAGGGGGATGAGAAGAATTATAGAATGAATTGCTAATTATGCCTAGATCTCGAATAAATGGAAATTTTATTGATAAGACCTCTTCGATTGTAGCCAATATCTTATTACGAATAATTCCGACAACTTCCGGAGAAAAAAAGGCATTTACCTATTACAGAGATGGTGCGATTTGATTTTTTCTTGTTTTTTTTTACCCCTCAGTTTTACGAGAAAAAGAACGTAGTTAGGAATAGAAAAAAAACAAATTAGTAAAAGAAACCTACGCTTGGTGAAGGTGAAGTTTAGAGATAGATCAATTCCTTCTGTCGTGTATCCTCGATTGATGCAGCCTTAGATGCTTCAATTCTAGATTTTAGTATTGAGCGAAAGGTTACATCTATAGGTTCTGTATTGTAGGTCAATACTACTTCATTTAGTACCAATAGGTGGCATCGGGGAAAAAGCACTACACCTAGGAATCAACAACACAAAAACTTTGTTATAAATAACCCTTTTCCTTATTGGTATCGGGACTAAAAAGAATGGTTAGGAAAACAAAGATCCATCTCATTCGTACTTTTGGTACCCGTATAACCATCAAAGACCGTTGAAGTGACTAATTCCTGGAAATCGTAAGCGTTGAGTACAAAGGAATCTTTGGAGTTACCATTTTTATCTAGCACTAATAGGATTGGTGTTAATAAAAAACCTCTTGTGGGAAGGCTGGCTAGAAATTTCTTGTAAAAATACCAGCTCCTGTCAGTTCATAATGAGAATAGTGAAATTTTGATTACATGAATTATTCCTCTTAGTACTATGCACAGAAGGGAGGAGCCGTATGAGATGAAAATCTCACGTACGGTTCTGGAACGGAGATTCTTTTACTAGAATGAACGACCGTAACGGATGTCGGCTCAATCCGAAGGAAATTATGCAGAAGCTTTACAGAATTATTATGAAGCTACGCGACCAGAAATTGATCCCTATGATCGAAGTTATATACTTTATAACATAGGTCTTATACACACAAGCAACGGAGAGCATACAAAAGCTTTGGAATATTATTTCCGGGCACTAGAACGAAATCCATTTTTACCACAAGCTTTTAATAATATGGCCGTGATCTGTCATTACGTGCGACTATCTTCACTATAGAAAGAAAAAAAGATTTAATCGTCTAGTAAATACTAGAAAAAAGATAGGCTTTCTACATAGGAATCGTCCAAAGTAACGATTTTTATCAGCTGTAGCAAAGAAAAAGACTTCGCGAGAACCAAAAAAATCGGAAGAAATAGGTATGGCCTATATACTATACTCTATGGATAAAGAGTCGAATTGATAGAGAAAGCACCGTAAAGATCCATTAGTAAGCTATTATTTGTTAAATACAGTTCAGAACTGCTTACTTATGTCATGATATGAAAAGTGAGAAATCAACTTATGTAATAGAGTCGATCTACTAAAGTATTGAGCAGCGGTGTAGCATCAGATCCCAAAGATAGTAAGTTCTTTTTTCTTAACGGAGGAAAGTCTTTTTCAAATATTCTATATAAATAGAAATCTCATATACCATATATGAAATACGAAACCGAGATAGTTACCTTTCAGAAAATTATAACGATATCGGGGGATATCTATGCTTCATTCTTCTGAAGGTGGGAGAAAAGAGAAAACTAATCATTGATCCAAATTAGATTTGGAAACTTATGCAATAAACATCTTCTGGTTAACCCAAGAAAAAATAGAATAGTTAGCATAGGATAGATTAAGAGAAGATGGGACGCAAAAAGAATCGATTGCTGAGCCGTATGAGGTAGGAAACTCTCAAGTACGGTTCTAAGGGAGGGAATTTACTAACCTATTCCGACCGGGGAGAACAGGCCATTATACAAGGCGATTCGGAAATTGCGGAGGCTTGGTTCGATCAAGCTGCTGAGTATTGGAAACAAGCTATAGCGCTTACTCCAGGGAATTATATTGAAGCACATAATTGGTTAAAAATAACGAGGCGTTTTGAATAAGACCATTCTCTTTTTTTTTGTGGATCCAGCAATCAAATTCAATAAATCGTTCCTATGAGAAGATCTAATCAAGAATTTTATTATATCCCCCTTCTTTCTAAAATCATTTGATTTTGTACATTTTCTACGGTATCTCATAAGGATAAATACTACAGATACCATATAGCATAGAACT